CACTCATATTCCGGAAATACAGAAACAAATAAATTTCGCGGTCGAACTACCAAAATGGAATGGGCTAAAAAAACTCCGAGAACTAAAAGTTTCACTTTTTGTATTGAAAAGCGAGGCTTCGTGGTTCTTGTGAATCTAATTCATTGAAATTCCATCCAGTAAAACGGAAGAATTATAAATCTCCAAAATAATAGATAAGAATATCGCAAATAAAGCCATTGCGACACCCATCAAAGGAGTCGTTCCCCATCCAGGGGCTACTTTACCATATTCCGAATTCAATGGTTTCAAAAAATCCCCTACAACAGTTCGTCTTGGACCAGATCTAGAACTACCCTCAACGGTTTGTGTAGCCATAAATCTTATTTTGTATTCAGTGAGATCTGTTGACTTTGTATACCATTCCGTTGTAAATAAACGATCTTATCATAGATCCATTGGGGTCTTGAAATTATATAATAATGGAAACAGCAACCTTAGTCGCCATCTCTATATCGGGTTTACTTGTAAGTTTTACTGGGTACGCCTTATATACTGCCTTTGGGCAACCCTCTCAACAACTAAGAGATCCATTCGAGGAACACGGGGACTAATTGAAGTAATGAGCCTCCCAATATTGGGAGGCTCATTACTTCAATTGAGATAATGAAAAATCATTTCATTTTTTAGTTGGAACTTTAGGTGGTTCTCGAAAAAAGATAGCGAAAAAAATTATCCCTAGAGTAGATACTAAGAGGAATGTATAAACCAATGCTTCCATAAATTCGATCGTGGTTTACAATTATAGCTTCCATACCTATTTATTTGGAATCATCTCCCGAATAAAATAAAGAAAGAATCAAAGAAAAGGTAGCGATTTAAATCAAGATTTTTTCAGCAGCCTATATCAAATCACAAACAGAAAATAGAAGCGAAAAATAACAAAGCAATCTTGCATCAGACGACTTGTCTTCTTGTCGTTGGATCTCCAAGTTTTTGGAATGCTCCAAACTCCACTTGAGCATCCAAATCTGGATCAATACCGGCAAAAACATCTCTGAACAAGGTTCTAGCACCATGCCAAATGTGTCCGAAGAAGAAAAGCAAAGCAAACGAAGCATGCCCAAAAGTAAACCAACCCCTTGGACTGCTACGAAAAACACCATCAGATTTCAAAGTAGCACGATCTAATTCAAAAATTTCACCCAATTGAGCGCGTCTAGCATATTTTTTCACAGTAGCAGGATCACTATAACTCACTCCATTGAGTTCGCCACCATAGAACTCAACAGTTACACCTACTTGTTCGACACTATACTTCGATTCTGCCCTTCTAAACGGGACATCCGCTCTAACAATTCCGTCTCCGTCTACCAAAACAACCGGAAATGTTTCAAAAAAAGTAGGCATACGACGTACAAAAAGTTCACGCCCCTCTTTATCTCTAAAGATAGGGTGTCCTAACCACCCAACGGCTATTCCATCCCCGTTGTCCATTGAACCCGCTCTGAATAATCCTCCCTTTGCCGGATTATTGCCAATGTAATCATAAAAAGCTAATTTTTCAGGAATTTTAGACCAAGCTTCTGATAAACTTTGATTTTCGGCTAACCCAGCACTAACCCTTCGATATATTTCTTGCTGGAAGTATCCTTGATCCCATTGATAACGAGTAGGACCAAATAATTCGATGGGGGTAGTCGCTGAACCATACCACATAGTTCCAGCAACAACAAAAGCTGCAAAAAAGACAGCGGCTATACTACTCGAAAGGACGGTTTCAATATTTCCCATACGTAATCCTTTGTATAAGCGTTGGGGCGGACGGACACTAAGATGGAATAAGCCCGCTAATATGCCCAATGTCCCTGCTGCAATATGATGAGAGGCTATTCCTCCCGGAACAAAAGGATCAAAACCTTCCACGCCCCACGCCGGATTTACAGGTTGTACCTTTCCAGTTAGTCCATAAGGATCGGACACCCATATTCCAGGACCATACAATCCTGTTACATGAAATGCGCCAAAGCCAAAGCAAGCTACTCCTGAGAGAAATAAATGAATTCCAAAAATCTTGGGCAAATCCAAAGACGGTTTTCCTGTGCGCTCATCACAAAAAATTTCTAGATCCCAATATACCCAATGCCAGATAGCTGCCAAGAAGCACAAGCCGGAAAACACAATATGGGCTCCGGCCACACCTTCGTAACTCCAAATACCCGGATTTGTTATAGTCCCCCCTGTAATACTCCAACCGCCCCATGAATTGGTTATTCCTAAACGAGTCATGAAGGGTATAACGAACATACCTTGTCTCCACATTGGATCAAGAACGGGATCGGAGGGATCAAAAACGGCTAATTCATATAGAGCCATTGAACCGGCCCAACCAGCAACCAGAGCTGTATGCATTATATGAACGGAAAGCAAGCGACCGGGATCATTCAATACGACAGTATGAACACGATACCAAGGCAAACCCATGGAAATACCTCTTTATCAACGAAAAATAGACACTATGTAACTTTATTGCATTGGAATATACTATGGACCTCCCCTTTTTGATGGATTCTTTCGGAGAAAAGATTCATATTTCTTCTATTCCATTAGTAATAAGGGAAGAATTCGGCTCAGAAGAAAAAAGAGAAGCAGATCTATTCTATACCCGATAAGTATCAATACGCAATGGGGGTTGATCCTATTTTTTATGAATGAATGCATCCATATTTGTTCATCATTCAAAAGACCTATTCGTAAGAATTCTCTTTCATTCATTCTGTCTTTCTTTATTTTATGGCCCTAGTCTAGTTATGTATAAAATATGCAATATTATTAAGACAATAAACCCATTATTACGCTTCCACATCAAAGTGAAATATAGTATTTAATTCTTTTTCTTTCATTTAATGCCTATTGGTGTTCCAAAAGTTCCTTTTCGAAATCCGGGGGAGGAAGATGCTATTTGGGTTGACGTATAGTGCGACTTGTCAAATATATTGGGTCATACGGGATTCCCCCGTTCTCTCGCCCGATCGAGATATCCTCTGTTTCACCCCAAAAAGATTGATTGAATTATCAAAAATTTGTAGCGTGAAGTGTAATGAAATGCAATTAGAGATCCATTTCATTTTTTTTGGGGGGTATCCAGATTAATATTTTCAATTAGAATGATTTATGGTTGGCTTGGTTGGGCCGATAAAATTAAGTATCCAGGCTCCGTTTAGAAGAACCCAATTGGTAATATTTACGATTACCACCTATATCATAATTTTTTTTTTCAAAAATAAGAGCGATTTCAAACTGTTAATCAATCGAATAATATGAGAAGTGCGTTGAATATTTGGCGGAAAACAGGAAAGAAATTGAATTTAAGGAATTAAATAAAAAAAGTAAATGAAATCATAGCAAAAAGACATGGTATTGGGTCATTTGTCCTATATGCGCAAATCAAAATCGGGCAGATCTTTACTCGGAGTAGAGCATAAACCTAAAAAAAATTGAATAAAAAAATTGACGAAACCCATTCAGGAACAAGAAAATGACATCGTGATTTGGATTCAATCCCAATGAAAAAAATAGATCAATGAAAAGTTTGTGTGATAAGTTTAGCAAATTTTTTCTATATTATAGGAAAACAGGCCAAAACTCATTTTTCTTTAACTTTCATTTTTTAATTTCAATTTGAAAATGAAATTAAAAAAATGGAAGAAAAAGTCCCTTCATTAAAAATTAAGAAGTTAGAAGGAGCCCACTATAAAAAATGAAGGATGGCTGGAATCTGCACATTGATTTTTTTCGCAATTTTTGTTGAACCGTATGCATCAAAAGGTGCCCGTACGGCTACTAAGGGATACAATTTTATCCTAATCAACCGACTTTATCGAGAAAGATTACTTTTTTTAGGCCAAGAGGTTGATAGCGAGATCTCGAATCAACTTATTGGTCTTATGATATATCTAAGTATAGAGAACGATACCAAGGAGCTGTATTTGTTTATAAACTCTCCTGGCGGATGGGTAATCCCCGGAGTAGCTATTTATGATACTATGCAATTTGTGCAACCAGATGTGCATACAATATGCATGGGATTGGCCGCTTCAATGGGATCTTTTATCTTGGTCGGAGGAGAAATTACCAAACGTCTAGCATTCCCTCACGCTAGGGTAATGATCCATCAACCTGCTAGTTCTTTTTATGAGGCACAAACGGGAGAATTTATCCTGGAAGCGGAAGAACTACTGAAACTTCGCGAAACCATCACAAGGGTTTATGCACAAAGAACGGGCAAGCCTTTATGGATTGTATCCGAAGACATGGAAAGAGATGTTTTTATGTCAGCAACAGAAGCCCAAGCTCATGGAATTGTTGATCTTGTAGCGGTTAAATAACAAATAGCAATAGCAACGATTTAACACAAATCCACAATTTAATTAAGATTGATTTAACCCCCTTTCCTTCTTTTCTTAACTTAAGGTAAGGGATTAATATTTTATTAATCTATTAAATAGAAAAAGAAGGAATTCATAATCATCTGGTTAGGATCGATCTAAACCAGTCTATTATGTATATGATTCAGCATGCCAACTATTAAACAACTTATTAGAAATGCAAGACAGCCAATTAGAAATGTCACGAAATCCCCCGCTCTTCGGGGATGTCCTCAGCGCCGAGGAACATGTACTAGGGTGTATGTGCGACTTGTTGAGATCATGGGCTGAGAAAAAAGAAACAATTTTTTCAGTATCAACCATCAGTACCAGTGAATAGAATAGGGTTCCTCCATTCACTATCTAAAAAATCTAAAAAAGATAGATCTCCCATATCCTTCTATTGTGTATGAAATTTATGGTTTCCATTGGCGCAAACCCAATCTTGGAATTTAAGATGAGAAAAAATTTCCCATTGGTAGCAAATGGTTATCCATTAAGCGGGGAAAATCCTATTTAAAAAGCAAAACAAAAAGATTATGCTTCGACTCTTGCAAAGAACGGACTAACAGGGTCAGCTACCCAATTAATCCTCATAATTAAATACCGTTACTGTATAAGATAAATCTCGTCGTGAAAGATCTATTACTGGAAAATTTATGAGTAGAGCCGAAGAGTGTGAACTGTACAAGTTACCAATAGCATTGATTAAATGAAGGAATGGGCTCCGGTGTATAGAGAGGACCTCACCGTTTAAGAAATAACCATAGAAACGATGGAACCCACTATTTTCCATTTCTATTTACTCCTTTTTTAGTTATTATGCTTTTTTTGATACCTAGTATCAATACAATTTCTTATTTCAAGGCGAAATGAAATGCCTAGAAAAAAGGAAAAAATCGTGGTCGGGACGGTTATAGTAGCCAAAGCCATTGGAATTTTTATTTTATACATTGGAAGAATCCGTTTTGTTATTAATAGACTAGAAAAGAATAACTGAAAGAAAGAATTAGTTATTCATCAAAATTTCTTTTATTCAATGACCAGAATTAAGCGAGGATATATAGCTCGGAGACGTCGAACAAAAATTCGTTTATTTGCATCAAGCTTTCGGGGGGCTCATTCAAGACTTACTCGAACTATTACTCAACAGAGAATAAGAGCTTTGGTTTCGGCTCATCGGGATAGAGATAGGAAAAAAAGGGATTTTCGTCGTTTGTGGATCACTCGAATAAATGCAGCAATTCGCGGAATGGGGGTATCCTATAGTTATTGCGTATTTATACACAATCTGTACAAGAAACAGTTGCTTCTTAATCGTAAAATACTTGCACAAATAGCTATCTCAAACAGGAATTGTCTTTATATGATTTCCAACGAGATTATAAAATAAGGAGATCGGAAGGAATCCACCGAAATGCTTTAAATGAAACGGGGTTCCCTCGCGAATGGACTCGGGGAAGGTAGAGTAGAAATTAGTATGATAAAAAATTCTGATCTGATAAGGTCATCAAAACAAAATGAGCGAAGACGCTCAATAACAATAAAAAAAGGATTTCTTTTTCTTTCCCAACCCGATTCTTTTCTTTTATTTATTTTTTCTTACGACACGACAGTTTTGATTATCAGATTTTTTGAATAAAGCATCGGTCTGCGTTTGATAATTTTGAGTCAATTGAAGGGGTAAGCCTATTTATTTCTGGTTCTAAGAGCAGTAGTTCTAGCAGTCGACTCGCTTCTTTCAAATTGTTTCTCATTATTAAGAAAGGGTAACGAAGATAAAATACGAGCTTGTTTTATAGCAATAGTAATTAATCGTTGTTGTTTTAAGGTCAATCTATTTACTCGCCTAGATAATATTTTTCCTTGTTCACTAATAAATCGACTAATTAAACTCATGTTTCTATAATCAATTCGATCCCCCGACTGGATCGGGGGCAAACGCCTACGAAAAGATCGCTTGGATTTAAGAAAGAGTCGCTTGGATTTATCCATGATTTTTTTATTCCTTATTTCTATTTCTAAAATCCTATTTTTTTTGTTTTGATCGGATCAAATTCAAATTCTAGATTATAGAATTAATATAATAAATAGGATTTGGTTTGTTTATTTTATTATTATTTATTATTTAAATATATATAAAATAAATATAAATTTTAAATATAATATATATGTAAAATATATGTAATAATTGGAATAGTATTAATAATATAGTATTATTAATAGAATAATATAGAATTAAAATATGCATTATATAAAAGATAACATAACTAATTATATACTTAATATATTATATACCTAATCTAATGTCATATTTTCATATTCTCGGGAAGGGTGGCATACGAGCACTTGATTCGATTTATTTCTTTATCTCCCCGTGAATTGTATGTTTGTAACAATAGGGACAGAATTTCTTCAATTCCAATCGACTAGGCGTATTGTGTCGATTTTTTTGAGTAATATACCTGGAAATGCCCGTTGATTCCTTATTAACGCCGTTTCGAACACAACTGGTACATTCCAAAATAATCGTTACTCGGGCATCTTTACTCTTGGCCATGAACCTCCTTTGAGTTTTTAATTCACCCAACTCCTCTATTTTCTGATCAAAAGCGAAGAAGAAGGGAATGAAAAAATAAATAAATAAAAGTTGCTAACTCAAAACCAAATCCTGAAAGATTTCGTTACAATTGATTGCAATCAATTCAATATAGTAAATCAATATAGATTATTGTAAATAATAAGAATAAGTAATACAATGATTTCTAACTCTATTTAGAATCACAGTACAGTATTTTCTTTAAGTATCTTGTAAGATACTGTTGTTCCAGCCACATTTCTCTTTTCGCTCTACTAGTAATTTAATCAGAGCTTGAACCCGAGTTTCGGGGAGGTTGAATCCACCTTTTTCATTCTACCTTCCTTAATTTTTTATCTAATTCTTATCTAATTCTAAAAAAACTAACAAAAAAAAGGGGGGGGGGATTAGTCACAGATATTTGATTGTATCTCGATCTAATCTTTTTCACCCCGTCCCGCGAAAATTACTAGAATTAAAAAAAAGGGAAGGTTAACGCATCCGGGAAGAAACGAT